TAGTCTGGATATGCTTGAAAAAAGAACCATATTATGCGATGATGAAAAGAGAACAAAATGCTTGCCAAAAGCATATGATCCTTTTTTCAACGGACCATATCGAGGAACGAGAAAAAAATTATATTCACGTGCAATCATGAATACTTATACAGATACAGAAGATTTAGTAGAATTTTTTTTTATAAATAAGATTCATGATCTAATTCTTAATGATTCCTTAGAACTCCACCGTCAATCATTTTTGAATTCTCCAGAAGAAAAAGGAATTGATTCAAAAAGTCAAGCAAAATATTTGCAATTTTTATTTGATGTAATTACAACACATACAAAAGATAAAAAAACAATGAAAAAGAAATTTATTGGAATTAGAATAGAAGAAGTCAGTAAAAAGGTTTCTCGATGGTCATACAAATTAACCGATAATTTGGAAGAAGAGGAAGAAGAAAATGACGAAGAATTGGAGGAAGAAGATCATGAGATTCATTCAAGAAGAGCCAAACGTGTGGTAATTTATAACGATAATGATCAGAATACCAATTCTATTTCTAGTATTCAGAATACTAGTAACAATGATCAAAATGATGATCAAACGGAAGAAGAAGAGGTGGCTTTGATACGTTACTCACAACAATCGGATTTTCGTCGCAATCTAATCAAAGGATCCATGCGCGCTCAAAGACGTAAAACAGTTATTTGGGACCTCTTTCAAGTAAATGTACATTCCCCGCTTTTTTTGGATCGTCTAGGCAAAACATCTTTTTTTTCGTCTTTTGATATCAACGAAATGAAGAATCTCATTTTTCAAAATTGGATGGGCAGAGAACAAGAATCAGAATTAAAAATTTCCTATTTTGAAAATAAAGATACAAAAGAAGAAAAGGATAAAGAGGAAAAAAAATATAAAAATGAACAGATAGAAATATCAGAAGCTTGGGATACCTTTCTATTTACTCAAGTAATAAGAGGTTTGATGTTAGTAACCCAATCTTTTCTTAGAAAATACATTATATTGCCTTCATTAATAATAGCCAAAAATCTTTTCCGTATGTTATTATTTCAATCTCCCGAGTGGGACGAGGATTTTAAGGAATGGAATAGAGAAATGCATATTAAATGCACCTATAATGGTGTTCAATTATCAGAAACAGAATTTCCCCAAGATTGGTTAATAGACGGTATTCAGATAAAGATTCTATATCCTTTCTGTCTAAAACCTTGGAGAAAATCTAAGGCACGATCTAATCATAGAGATCTAATGAAAAAAAAAGAGAAAAAAACAAATTTTTGTTTTTTAACAGTCTGGGGAATGGAAGCGGAACTTCCCTTTGGTTCTCCCCGAAAACGACCTTTTTTTTTTGAACCTATTTCTAAAGAACTCCAAAAAATAAAAAAAAAGGTGAAAAATAAATTTTTACAAGTTATAAAATTTTTCAATAAAAAAAGAAAATCCTTTCTAAAAGTTAGAAAAGAAAAAACAAACGGGGTCATCAAAATAGTTCGAGTTATCAAACTAATAATGAAAAAACTGGAGAAAGTAAATCCAATTTACTTATTTGAATTGAGGAAAGAAAAAGCATATGAACTGAACGAAAACAAAAAAGATTTAAAAAGAAATAATAAGATTCTTCGCGAATCGTCCGTTCTAATTCGAACGATGAATTGGTTAAATTATTCACTAATAGAAAGAAGAATGAAAGATCTTTCTGATAAGACAATCAAAATAAGGAATCAAATTGAACGAACCGCAAAAGACAAGAAAAAAAAAGAAATAGTTCTAATTTATGATAATAAAAGATCGGGATCACAGAAACATATTTGGAAAATATTAAAAAGGAAAAATATCCGATTAATGCGTAAATCACACTACTTTATCAAATCATTCATTGAAAAAATATACATAGATATTTTACTATATGCCATTACCATTTCTAAGATCAATGCACAAATTTTCTTTGAATCAACAAAAAAAATCTTTAATAAATCCATTTACAACAATGAAATAAATCAAGAACAAGAAGGAATTGATGAAACAAATCAAAATACAATGAATTTTGTTTTGACTCTAAAAAAATTGTTTTCAAATACTGAGAATAGCAATCAAAATTCCAATACTTATTGGAACTTATCTTCTCTGTCCCAAGCATATGTATTTTACAAAATATCACAAAACCAATTACTTAATAAGTATCAATTGAGGCCTGTGCTTCAATATCAAGGGAACTCTCCTTTTTTTAAGGATAATTTAAAAGACTATTGTATGATACACGGAATCTTTAATTCCAAATCAAAACATAATGAAATTCATACATATGTAATGAACGAATGGAAAAACTGGTTAAAAGGTCATTATCAATACGATTTATCTCAAAAAAAAAGTTCTCGATTAGTACCTAAAGAATGGCGAAATAGAATCAATCAACATCGTATGATTCAAAACAAGGAATCAATCCAATTGGATTTCTATAAAAAATACCAATTCATTGATTCCATAAAAAAAAATGACTATGCAGCGAATTCATTTATGAGTCAAAAAGACAAATGGAAAAAACATTACAGATATGATCTTTTCTCATATAAATACATAAGCCTCCCTAATTTATACATTTCTGGATCAACATTAGAAATAAACGGGGACCAAGAAATTCCATATCATTTCAATACATCGAAACCCGAATCATTTTATGTATTGGTAAGTATACCTAGTAATGATTATATAGAAAAAGGATATCTTATTGATAGGAATACAAATTTGGATAGAAAATATTTTGATTGTAGAATTCTTCATCTTTGTTTTAGAAATAATATTGAGATCTGGGCCAATGCACATATTGGCATCAAGATTCAGAAAAATACTAAGACTGAAATTAATAATTTAAAAAAAATGGAAAAAAAAAATCTTTTTTTTCCTACAATCCATCAAGAGATCAAATCATGCAATCAAAAGAGTTTCTTTTTTGATTGCATGGGAATGAATAAAGAAAGGTTATATGATACCGCATCAAATCATGATACTATATCCAATCTAGAAACTTGGTTCTTCCCAGAATTTGTGCTACTTTTTGATGTATATAAGATTCAACCTTGGATCATCCCAATCAAATCACTCTTTTTTCATTTTTCTAGAAATGAAAAAAGTAAAAACATTAACGTAAATCCAAATAAATCATCTAAGAAAAAAAAAGATCTTGAATTAGGAAATTCCAAGCAGGAAGAAAACGAACAACAGATCCAAGGAAATCTTGTATCGAATCTACTAAAAAAAAAAAATAAAAAAGCTGTTGAAGAAGATTACGCAAGATTAGAAATGAAAAAGGGTATAAAAAAAAAACAATATAAGAGCAAGAATGAAATGGAACTAGATTTCTTTTTGAAAAAATATTTACTCTTTCAACTAAGATGGGCTGATCCCTTGAATAAAAAAATAATGAAAAATATCAGGGTATATTGTCTCCTACTTAGACTGATAAATCCAAATGAAATTGCTATATCTTCGATTCAAAGAGGTGAAATAAATCTAGATGAAATGCTGATTCAAAAGGACCTAGTTCTTGCAGAATTGATAAGAAAGGGAATATTTATTATTGAACCAATTTGTCTATCTATACGAAGGGACGGAAAATCTATTATATATCAAACTATGGATATTTCATTGGTCGATAATAAGAGGTACCGAATAAATGAAAAATACACAAAAAAAAGATATATTGAGAAAGGGGGATTTGAAAAATCCATTGCAGGACACAGCAACATATTTTTGAGTGGAGACAAGAATCATTATGATTTACTTGTTCCTGAAAATATTCTATCTCCCAGACGTCGTAGAGAATTTCGAATTCGAATTTGTTTCAATTCCCAGAATTTGAATGTTGTGGATAGAAATCCAAGATTTTGCAATGAAAACAAAATAAGAAACTGTGGACAATTTTTGAATGAGGACAAACATATTAATACAGATAGAAAAGATTATTTCATGAAATTCAAATTGTTTCTTTGGCCCAATTATCGATTAGAAGATGTAGCTTGTATGAATCGCTATTGGTTTGATACCAATAACAGCAGTCGTTTCAGTATGTCAAGAATACATATGTATTCACAATTCAGAATGAATTCAATTCCAATGAAAAATGAAAAAATTTATAATAGATTTCCTACATATCGTGTAACATATTTGGTAGATGAAAGCCGAAATATATACACTGTGTAACATTCTAATACATGATGCTGATTTCATAGTGTATATATTTTAGCGGAATCCTTTTAAGTAAAAAGAAATTGTTCTCTTTCGTGAATATATATATGTTTTGTATATTTGATCCAAATATACAAAACATAAAAACATAAACCAAATAAAGAAAAAACAAAGTAGTATATGAATGAAATCCAATTTTGATGTATACTAGATGAAAATAATTGGTATAATCAATATTCTTATTTTTCCTGATCGGTAAAATTCACAGAAAAGAAAGATATAAATCTGAATTTATGGTCAAAAATTCATTCATCTCAGTTATTACACAAGAAGAAAAAGAAGAAAATAGTGGGTCTGTTGAATTTCAAGTATTCCATTTCACCAGTAAGATACGGAGACTTACTTCACATTTAGAATTGCACAAAAGAGATTTTTTATCGCAAAGGGGTCTACGAAGAATTCTGGGAAAACGTCAACGATTATTGACTTATTTGTCAAAGAAAAACAAAGTGCGTTATAAGAAATTAATGGATCAGTTAGATATTCGGGAACCAAAAACTCGTTAATTAAATTTGAATTTCTTATTTGAGTTTCTTATTATTTTCTTATTATTATCCTTGTTCTTTTTTATTTTTTCATTATTTTTTTATTAGTTCAGTTATTATTTTTTTTTATATTTTTCATTTTAAGAAATTCATGAAATAATGAATTAAGGAAAAAAATATGACTGTACCGGCTACAAGAAAAAATTTCATAATAGTCAATATGGGTCCTCACCACCCATCAATGCATGGTGTTCTTCGGCTGATCGTTACTCTGGATGGTGAAGATGTTATTGACTGTGAACCTATATTGGGCTATTTACACAGAGGGATGGAAAAAATAGCGGAGAACCGAACAATTATACAATATTTGCCTTATGTAACACGTTGGGATTATTTAGCTACTATGTTCACAGAAGCAATAACAGTAAATGCACCAGAACGATTGGAAAGTGTTCAAGTTCCTAAAAGGGCCAGTTATATCAGAGTTATTATGCTGGAGCTGAGCCGTATAGCCTCCCATTTGTTATGGCTTGGCCCTTTTATGGCCGATATCGGTGCACAGACTCCTTTTTTCTATATTTTAAGAGAGAGGGAATTAATATATGATCTATTCGAAGCCGCCACAGGTATGCGGATGATGCATAATTATTTCCGCATCGGAGGAGTAGCTGCGGATTTACCTTATGGCTGGATAGATAAATGTTTTGATTTCTGTGATTATTTTTTAACAGAAGTTGTTGAGTATCAAAAACTCATTACGCGAAATCCCATTTTTTTGGAACGAGTTGAAGGAGTGGGCATTATTGGTGGGGAGGAGACAATAAATTGGGGTTTATCAGGACCAATGTTACGAGCTTCTGGAATCCAATGGGATCTTCGTAAAGTTGATCGTTATGAGTGTTACAATAAATTTGATTGGGAAGTCAAATGGCAAAAAGAAGGCGATACATTAGCTCGTTATTTAGTAAGAATCGGTGAAATGCAAGAATCCATAAAAATCATTCAACAGGCTCTAGAAGGAATTCCTGGAGGACCTTATGAGAATTTAGAAAACCGGCGTTTTCATAGGACAAAGAATTCCGAATGGAATAATTTTGAATATAGATTTCTTACTAAAAAACTTTCACCCAATTTTGAATTGTTAAAACAAGAACTTTATGTAAGGGTAGAGGCCCCAAAAGGAGAATTAGGAATTTATTTAATAGGGGATAGTAGTGTTTTCCCCTGGAGATGGAAAATTCGTCCACCCGGTTTCATCAATTTGCAAATTCTTCCCCAGCTAGTTAAAAGAATGAAATTGGCTGATATCATGACGATACTAGGTAGTATAGATATCATTATGGGAGAAGTTGATCGTTGAAATGATAATTGATACGACAGAAGTACAAACTATTAATTCTTTTTATAGATTAGAATCTTTAAAAGAAGTCTATGGACTCATATGGATTTTTATCCCCATTTTAACCCTTGTCTTAGGAATCACAATGGGGGTATTAGTCATTGTGTGGTTAGAAAGAAAAATATCTGCAGCAATACAACAACGTATTGGACCTGAATATGCCGGTCCATTAGGAATTCTTCAAGCTTTAGCGGATGGGACCAAACTACTTTTGAAGGAGGATCTTCTTCCATCTAGAGGTAATATTCGTTTATTTAGGGTCGGACCTTCTATAGGGTTTATATCAATTTTACTAAGTTATTTAGTAATTCCTTTTGGATATCACCTTGTTTTAGCTGATCTCAGTATAGGTGTTTTTTTATGGATTGCCTTTTCAAGTATTGTCCCCATTGGTCTTCTTATGTCAGGATATGGATCAAATAATAAGTATTCCTTTTCAGGCGGTCTACGAGCTGCAGCTCAATCAATTAGTTATGAAATACCATTAACTCTATGTGTGTTAGCAATATCTCTACGTGCGATTCGTTAGAACATGAACTTTTTTTTATCTCTTTTCTATAAAAGAGATAAAAAATGAATTTAAATTTCAATACAATACAATAGAAATAGAATTCAATATGTAAATATGAATATGAAATAAAAGAAGAAAAAAAGATCTTTTTTTCTTCTTTTATTTTCTTTATTTCATTTATAAACTTTCTACTTACTTTATAAAGTATAAAGTAAGTGAAGATAAAGAAATTGAATGTCTTGAATAAATATCTTCATCTTTTTTTTTTATTAAACATTTCAGTTCGATGAGTTAAACCATATAGTTATATGAGTGAAACAAAACTGCTCCTCAATTTGCAGTAAAACAAGAAAAATCTCATTCCCTAGGTACAAGAAGAAAATTGAAGTAAACATAAGTTGTTTACCCCAAGATTGAGATTATTTTATTAGTCGTCATATCTTGAAGCGGATGCAAAAGATCAACTGTATTTATTACTATACTGGGGATCAATCAAAAAGAAGTGGGCAGTTAGGAACACCAAAGTACGCAAAGGATGAGTAATGGAAATAATGTAAGGTATCAAAAAAAGGGATTTTTGCATAAAACTTTGCAGAAAACGAATCATAATAAGGGCTTGGAGTTGGTAGAAATGATCAAGCAGTACTTCCCCACGATTCCGATCTAGAGTATGCTACTATTCACTTATTAAATAAATGACTATCAAGAACGAATTAATCCTTTATTTTCTTTCCTTTTTTTAGTTTTCAAAAAGAAGAACAGGAACAAGACAAATAGAATGCAATACGATAATAGAATAAAAAAGAATAAAACGGGAATAATAAGAAAATATTTCTTTCTTCATACATATGCATATGGAAATTCTTATAATGATTCATTAACTAATGCCAATTCTTTACATTTATGAATATAACGAGTATTTGATTGAAGGATTAAGTTATTGCTGAACAAAGATAAATTTTGATTATATGAATTCTAATATCATTAGAAGGGATGAGATCAATTCGGAAGTGCTTTTTCTTATTATAGCAGACAGAATTTTATTGGTCGAATTGAGGACTCTCCAACCTCCAATTTCTCTTTACATTGTATTTACCTAGGTCCAAGGAGAACAATAATACTGAACCAGTCCTTATCTTACATTTCTTTGTGGCCATAGAGGAGCCGTATGAAGTTTAGGTTTCATGTACGGTTTTGGAATAGCGATGGGAGCAGTGATGTTATCATCGACTATAATTATCTAACAGTTCAAGTACAGTTGATATAATTGAAGCACAGTCCAAATATGGTTTTGGGGGATGGAATCTATGGCGTCAGCCCATAGGGTTTCTAGTTTTTCTAATGTCTTCTCTAGCAGAATGTGAAAGATTACCCTTTGATTTACCAGAAGCAGAAGAGGAATTAGTAGCAGGTTATCAAACCGAATATTCAGGTATAAAATACGGGTTCTTTTATCTTGCTTCTTACCTAAATCTATTAGTTTCTTCATTATTTGTAACAGTTCTTTACTTAGGTGGGTGGAATTTTTCTATTCCGTACATATCTCTTACTGAACTTTTTGGAATAAAGAAAATGTTTAGAGTCTTTGTAATAGCAATTAGTATCTTTATTACATTAGCTAAAGCTTATTTGTTTCTGTTCATTCCTATCACAACAAGATGGACTTTACCTAGGATGAGAATGGATCAATTATTAAATCTTGGATGGAAATTTCTTTTACCTATTTCTCTAGGTAATCTATTATTGACAACTTCTTTTCAACTCGTTTCACTATAAACTATTCACTATAAACTAGAAATAAAAATAAGAAATTAAGAGAAAACAATAATGAATATTCTATATTCATAACTTATCTCAACCAAGAGAAAGAAACATAAATTTTATTCATGGATATCTATAATATGTTACCTATGGTTACTGGGTTCATTAATTATGGCAAACAAACAATACGAGCCGCAAGGTACATTGGACAAAGTTTCATAATTACCTTATCCCATACAAATCGTTTACCTGTAACTATTCAATATCCTTATGAAAAATCAATCACATCAGAGCGTTTTCGTGGTCGAATCCACTTTGAATTTGATAAATGTATTGCTTGTGAAGTATGTGTTCGCGTATGCCCAATAGACCTTCCCATCGTTGATTGGAAATTTGAAAAAGATATTAAGAAAAAACAATTGCTTCATTATAGTATTGATTTTGGTGTCTGTATATTTTGCGGTAACTGTGTCGAGTATTGTCCAACAAACTGTTTATCGATGACTGAAGAATATGAGCTTTCCACTTATGATCGTCACGAATTGAATTATAATCAAATTTCTTTAGGTCGGTTACCCATTTCAATAATTGGAGATTACACAATTCAAACAGTTATGGATTCAACAAATAAAATGAAAAAATAAAAACCCCTTGCTTGGTTCAAGAACGATTATCAATTACTAAGATTTGGTTTGGAATAAAGTAGGATTAGCCAAATAACTTTATTTTATCTATCTAATGATATTCATTTTTTTTCATTCAATTAGGAAGGTATCATATAAAAAAAGAGTTCCTTTCCTGGATCCTTAGTAAGGTCATGAAATATTTCGACTTATTTCTTTATCTTTTATTTCATAATGGATTTACCTGGACCAATACATGATATTCTTGTAGTATTTCTGGGATCAGTTCTTATATTAGGAGGTCTGGGAGTAGTATTACTTACCAATCCCATTGATTCTGCCTTTTCATTGGGATTGGTTCTTGTTTGTATATCCTTATTCTATATTTCATTGAATTCCTATTTTGTAGCTGCCGCACAGTTCCTTATTTATGTGGGAGCCATAAATGTATTAATCGTATTTGCTGTGATGTTCGTGAACGGTTCAGAATATTCCAAAGATTCCTATTTGTGGACCATTGGAGATAGGATCACTTCACTGGTTTGTACAAGTATTTTTTTTTCATTAATGACTACTATCCCAGATACGTCATGGTCCGGAATTTTTCGGACTACAAGATCAAATCAGATTATAGAACAGGACTTAATGAGTAACGTTCAACAAATTGGGATTCATTTATCCACAGATTTTTATCTTCCTTTTGAACTAATTTCTATAATTCTTTTAGTTTCTTTGATAGGTGCAATTACTATGGCTCGTCAATAATCTAATATAATAAGAAATAAGAACTTCCTTTTTTCGAATTAAAGAATGAAAATGGATTTAATCTATTTTATTTCAATCTACTGTGAATATCTTCTTTTGTTCTGTAATTCTTCTATTCTACTAGTCAACTGAATCGGTTGAATTTTTGTTCATATTGAAATGAATCGAGATAGATGAGGAATTTCTCAATGATGTTAGAGCATGTACTTTTTATAAGTGTTTATTTATTTTCTATCGGTATCTACGGACTGATCACAAGCCGAAGCATGGTTAGAGCACTTATATGTCTTGAGCTTATACTGAATTCGGTGAATATAAATCTCGTCACATTTTCCGATATATTTGATAGTCGGCAATTAAAAGGAGAAATTTTCTCAATCTTTGTTATAGCCATTGCGGCTGCTGAAGCAGCTATTGGACTAGCTATTGTTTCGTCGATCCATCGTAACAGAAAATCAACTCGTATCAATCAATCAAATTTGCTGAATAATTAGTCATAATTCTTCTATTTTCACATAGAAATCAAAACATAAGACTTTTAGAAGATTCTAAATAGAATCTAATAGAATTAGAATAAGAAGATAATAGAATTAGAATTCAATAGAATAGAATATTCTAGAATATTCTATTATTTTCTTATTTATTTTCTTTCTTCTCTTTTTTCATATAGATTTCTGATTTAGAGTGAATAACCTATTCTATCACTAACCTAATAACAAATGTATTCATCTGATATATAATATATCATCATATCCTTAATTCTATTTCTATATCTATATACTAGAATCTTTCTATATTTAGATTAATATATTTCTTATGTATATGTAATTATTTATATGTATATATATATATATATATATATATATGAATATATATATATTAGTATAGTACATTATATTCAAATTCATTCTAAATTAGAATGAATTTGAATTAGACTATTTTAGATTATTTCTATTTGATTTATAGAATTCAAATTCAGATTTTATATATGAATAGGATTACTTAGAATTCCTAGAATTCTACTAGATTCTCAATTGATATTTTCAATTCTAGGAAATTGAATCGAAATTGAATTAAATTAAGACAAAAATAGAGAAATCCTCTCAATTAAATAAAAATTAAGATCTTCTATATTAATAGAAATATAAAAATCTAGTAAAATGAACATGAATTGAATTTGTAAACTCATATTTCATGGTTATTGAAATGGAAATCAAAGTATCTTGGCCCTTTCTTATAAACAGATTAGAAAATCTATTGATTCTTCAAATTTTGATAAATCATTGATTCGTCTGGTGTCTACAATAGAAAATCTATGATTTCTTTCATTTTCTGATTTTATTTTACCAGATCGAAAGTCTTTTGTGTTCAAAACTGGAATTTCTAGACCCAATGTCACATTCAGTAAAGATTTATGATACATGTATAGGATGTACCCAATGTGTTCGAGCTTGCCCCACGGATGTATTGGAAATGATACCTTGGGACGGATGTAAGGCTAAGCAAATTGCTTCTGCGCCAAGAACCGAGGATTGTGTAGGTTGTAAGAGATGTGAATCCGCTTGTCCAACGGATTTTTTGAGTGTCCGTGTTTATTTATGGCATGAAACAACTCGCAGCATGGGTCTTTCTTATTGATATGTGACAAAAAACTCCACTTGAATCGTTTGATTCCTCTTTACCGACAAAAGCCCGTACTCGAGAAAAGAAAATATATTACTCTTCTCCCGAGCACGGGGTTTTCTGGTCTAATTTTATCTTGTCTTTATCACGAGTTATTTTCCTTGGTTAACAATACTTCTTGTTTTGCCCATATTCGCAGGTTCTTCAATTGTCTTTTTCCCTCATAGGGGAAATAAGGTGTATAGGTGGTATACTCTATGTATATGTATCCTAGAGCTCCTTCTAATGACCTATGTATTTTGTTATCATTTCCAATTGGACGATCCATTAACCCAATTGAAGGAGGATTTTCAATGGATCAATCTTTTTGATTTTCACTGGAGACTGGGAACCGATGGACTTTCCATAGGACCCATTTTACTGACAGGATTTATCACTACTTTAGCTACTTTAGCAGCTTGGCCAGTTACTCGAAATCCGCGATTTTTCTATTTCTTGATGTTAGCAATGTATAGTGGCCAAATAGGATCATTTTCTTCTCGAGACCTTTTACTTTTTTTCATCATGTGGGAATTAGAATTAATTCCTGTTTACTTACTTTTATCCATGTGGGGAGGAAAAAAACGCCTGTACTCGGCTACAAAGTTTATTTTGTGCACTGCCGGAGGTTCCATTTTTCTCTTAATAGGAGTTCTAGGTATGGGTTTATATGGTTCCAATGAACCAACATTAGATTTAGAAAAATTAGCTAATCAATCGTATCCTGCAGCATTGGAAATAATACTCTATTTTGGTTTTCTTATTGCTTATGCTGTCAAATCGCCGATGATACCCCTACATACATGGTTACCAGATACCCACGGGGAAGCACATTACAGTACATGTATGCTTTTAGCTGGAATCTTATTAAAGATGGGAGCATATGGATTGATTCGGATCAATATGGAATTATTAGCTCACGCTCATTCTAGATTATCTCCCTGGTTGGTGATAGTAGGAATAATACAAATCATTTATGCAGCTTCAACCTCTCTCGGTCAACGCAATTTAAAAAAACGTATTGCCTATTCTTCCGTATCTCACATGGGTTTCATAATTATAGGAATTGGCTCTATAACTGGCATGGGACTTAATGGAGCCATTTTACAAATACTCTCTCATGGATTGATTGGTGCTGCACTTTTTTTCTTAGCAGGAACAAGTTGTGATAGAATACGTTTTGTTTATCTCGAAGAGATGGGAGGGATATCTATCCCAATGCCAAAAATATTTACCATGTTTAGTAGTTTCTCGATGGCTTCTCTTGCATTGCCAGGAATGAGTGGTTTTGTTGCAGAATTCTTAGTCTTTTTTGGAATAATTACCAGCCCTAAATATCTTTTCATGCCAAAAATGTTAATTACTTTTGTAATGGCAATTGGAATGATATTAACTCCTATTTTTTTATTATCTATGTTACGTCAGATTTTCTATGGATACAAGCTATTCAATATTCCAAACTCGAATTTTTTTGATTCTGGACCACGAGAACTATTTGTTTCGATCTGTATCTTTCTACCTGTAATAGGAATTGGTATTTATCCTGATTTCGTTCTCCCGTTATCGGTTGATAAGGTACAAGTTCTATTATCTAATTATTTTGATAGATACTAATTCTTTTTTTAGATTCAATAAGAAATAAAAATGAAATAATTTTCATGAATTGGAAAGAAAGTCTTAGAATTTTTTGACTTTCATATTTTCACAATTCTTCGTTGTACAATGAAAAAAAAAGGAAGGTTAGATTAGAATTGTAATGAGATACATCTAAAGTTTTTGAGAACCATTTGAATAATTCCTCTATTTAAAAGGTTCTCAAAAACTCGCACAAATGTTCATTGTGTATCAGACGATTTTTTTATGTATTTTTCGTGTAGTTTATTTTATTCAATTAGATATTCATTAGAATGAACCATAACTATGGAACCCGATTCCTAATAGATTGATCCCAAAATAGCATATCCAAATTAGGAGAAATCCTATAGAAGCTACAAATGCCGAATTCGTGCCTTGGTCTTGCAATTTTGGATTTGTTCTAGTATGTAAATAAATTGCAAATATGATCCAAGTAATAAATGCCCAAGTTTCCTTAGGGTCCCAATTCCAATAAGAACCCCATGCTTCATTAGCCCATACTGCTCCAGAAAGAATGCCTATGGTTAAAAAGGTAAACCCTAAACTAATGACACGATAACTCCAATAATCCAAACGCTGAATTAATTGATATTTGTAAAAATTTTGAAATGAGAGGAAAGAAGTCTTTTTAAATACACTTCCTTTTTCGTTCAAATATTCCATATCACCAAAGAAAAACGACTTCCTTAAACTGAAAAAATTCTTAAAAGAATTGATTATTTTTTGAAATGTAATCACTATAAGAGCAACTGATAATAATGATCCGCATAAAAGAGCTGCATAGCTCAATAGCATCATACTGACATGCATCATTAACCACTGAGATTGTAGAGCAGGTACTAATATTTTGGGTTGATGCATTTCAGTTGAAAGACCTGACGTGGCGAAACCTTGGGTAAAAATGGCACTTGGTGCAGTTATTGCGCTTAAATCATTTTTATGATTCCCAAGATACGGAATCATATGAATAATGGATAAACTCCATGAAAGGAAGATTAATGATTCGTATAAATTACTTAAGGGAAAATGTCCCGAAGAAATCCAACGAATAACTAAAAACCCTGTTATAGAGAAAAAAGTAGCTATCATCCCTTTTTCTGACGAATTACGTAATCCTTCGATTTCGTAGACTAATAAGTTCATCAAATGAATCATAATCACAATTGAGATGATCGAAAAGGAAATATGAGTTAATATATGTTCTAAGGTCGCAAATATCATAAAGAAGAGTCCCTTTTAAATAATTGAAATCGGGGAGGGAATTCAATAGAATATAAAATATTCTATTAGATCTATTGTGTCTATATTATTAATATGAAATAATATTTATGCCGCCACTCGGACTCGAACCGAGATGCTCTAGCACTGCTTCCTAAGAGCAGCGTGTCTACCAATTTCACCATGGCGGCTTACCCTAAATAATAAGAAATTCATGTTGAATTGTCGATGTTTAGGAAACAATGAAGAAAGATGCATTTCCATTCATATGGAAATGTTCAATATCAAGAATATTGAATTAGTATCTTCGTAAGTTTAGTTTTCATAATCAACTTTTCCATACTAGAAACCTAGCTCTTGTTTATGCAAAACAGTCAGAACTCAATAGTTTCGTTCTCAGTCGGGGTATAAAATTCATAATTTTTTTCTAACGATTTCGAGACCCAAGACCTTTAGGATAAAGTATAATGAAATATTCAGATTCTTCCTTGTCTATCGTAATTGTGCTTTTCGAAAAAGAAAAGCACAATTCATAGGAAATAAAAAAACATCTCACGAATTCAATATCAATCAATATCAATCTCAATAAATAGAATAAAAGAAATAAAATAGAATATAATAGAAATATAGAAAGACTATAAAAAATAGAAAAAAAATGATAAAAAAAAAGAAAATACACAATACTGAGTACTTTGAATCCAGTAGACAGAAAGATTCTTATTTTTCATATTACTTAGCTCTAACTAATATGGAGAAGTGAAATACAAATAAAATACACAATACATTAGTAAAATTGAATCATTTGTCTTCCAATTCAAAAATGGAAATTTGTAAGTTCTTTGAAACATGTCAATTAAGATTTTTCCAAGACTTTTTTTTGTCGCACAAAAAAACTTTTTGACTGTCCGGTGGAAACAGATTTAGCTAAAGAAAAAGCTTTTACTGCCTCTAAAGATCCTTTTTTTTTCCAAAGATTTCTACGAATATGCTTTTTTGACATAGAAGTACGTTTTTTTGGAACTGCCATTCAAAAGGTAGGTGACTCATTTTTATCGTTGTATGTGAAAGACATATATTGTTCAAAAGAAATTACTCTTTATTAATCATTATCTATACTTCATACTTAATTCCATAAATTTACCTTAATAATATTATAACATACAAATAGAATAAAAAAAGAATAAAAGAAAATCAATATCAATAAGAAAAGAAAAATATTCTAAAGATTCTATTTTAATAGACAAATAGATTTCGATTTTCTATCTTCATTCTGATATTTGCATAATGTAATAATTACATATGTATTGTATATTTCTTTTTTTCTAAAGGAATATATACAAAAAGAATATACAAAAAAAAGTCATGTAATTTTAATATTCTTTAATATTTTAATATTATTTAATATATTTTCATATGGAATATAAGATATAATATAAGAGTCATATATACAATATTACAAATATTCATATTTTCTATTAAGAATATGTAATAGAAAATATTTACCTAATTTATCTAAATAGTAAAATAAAATAGTAAAGTAAGAAAGTAAATAGTATATAAGTATATACTCTAATAATATATCATGAATAAAAATCTATTTAAAAAGTATACTAAAGTATATAGAAATATATAATATAGAATATAAATCACATAATTTTACATTTTACATAATTAGAATATAATGTAAAGGGAAAATCCAATTATTCAAGATCTCATATGATGTCATATTATTTAAAAAATATTTTTCTTTTCTAGAGTTTGAAGTTAATTAATAACTAAGTAAGAAACTTGACTAATTATTTGATCATATTATTTGATATTTGACCAACCAATTGCAACTTTTATCTCAAATATTTGAGAAAACAAAAAGTCATAATTCAAATATTTGTATTTTTGTATTTGATCTTTTTCATATTTTTTTCTTATTGTTTTGTTATTTTCGAAAGAGATCAGAATTGGTGAATCGGAAACAATTATAAGAAAAAAGAACAATTTGTTTTCTTATGGAATATACATATAAATATGCATGGATAATACCCCTTTTTCCGCTCCCAGTTACTATGTCAATAGGATTTGGACTTCTACTTATTCCGACAGCAACAAAAGATCTTCGTCGTATGTGGGCTTTCCTAAGTGTTTTACTACTAAGTATAGCTATGTGGTTTTCGGTCAATCTGTCTATTCAGCAAATAAATGGAAGTTTGACCTATCAATATCTATGGTCTTGGACCATCAATAATGATTTTTTATTAGAGTTCGGACACTTGATCGATCCACTTACTTCTATTATGTCAATACTAATTACTACTGTTGGAATCATGGTTTTTATTTATAGTGACAATTATATGTCTCACGACCAAGGATATTTGAGATTTTTTGCTCATATGAGTTTTTCCAATGCTTCAATGTTGGGATTAGTTACTAGTTCTAATTTGATACAAATTTATATTTTTTGGGAACTAGTGGGAATGTGTTCGTATTTATTGATAGGCTTTTGGTTCACACGACCCATTGCAGCAAGTGCTTGTCAAAAAGCTTTTGTAACTAATCGTATAGGAGATTTTGGTTTATTATTAGGAACCTTAGGATTTTATTGGATAACTGGTAGTTTCGAATTTCGGGATTTGTTCCAAATAGTGAATACCTTGATCCATAATAATGGGGTTAATTCTTTATTTGCTACTTTATGTTCCTTTTTATTATTTGTCGGTGCAGTTGCTAAATCCGCACAATTCCCCCTTCACGTATGGTTACCTGATGCCATGGAAGGTCCCACTCCTATTTCGGCTCTTATACACGCTGCTACTATGGTAGCAGCAGGAATTTTTCTTGTAGCTCGGCTTCTTCCTCTTTTCATAGTTATACCTTACATAATGAATCTCATTTGTTTAGTAGGTATAATAACAGTACTTTTAGGAGCTACTTTAGCTCTTGCCCAAAGAGACATTAAAAGAAGTTTAGCTTATTCTACAATGTCTCAATTGGGTTATATTATGTTAGCTCTAGGTATAGGTTCTTATCGAGCTGCTTTATTCCATTTGATCACCCATGCCTATTCTAAAGCTTTATTGTTTTTGGGATCCGGATCCATTATTCATTCAATGGAACCTATTGTTGGATATTCACCAGAGAAAAGTCAGAATATGGTTCTTATGGGAGGTTTAACAAAATATGTTCCAATTACAAAAACTA